ACAATAGGACTAGGGAGACAAATACAGATATTCGGTCTAGAGGGACTGGTTGGGACTCTTCCACGGAACGGGGTGGACAGCCTGGAAGCGAACTGTAGCTAGCCTGGCTTGCTGCAAGGGATTACTTTAAGACTCCAACTGCCACTGGGCTTGAACTGACTAAAAAGAAAAAGGCTTAAGCTCTTTACCTAACCCTGCCCTGGTAATATGCGGAATAGGATAGTACATGCTAGGCTAGTAAGATTCAAATGGAAAGAGGCTTGGAACTAGATGCCCCAAGCACTCCAACAGGATCTCCAGAGGCTTAGCTTTTTTCTGCAATTAGATGGGCTGCTCACCTTAAGACTGGATCGAGAAGAGAAGAAAGGGGAACTCGCTGGAAGAAAAGAAGTCTCTTTCTGCTTGCCAGGGGACTGCTTACTCGCTTGAAAACAGGCCTGCAACTGGAACTGAACTGGCTCGAAAGCATTACGAATGGCAGGGCTATAATTGTACAGGGCTAAATACTAGTAATCAAAAAAGGGCTCTCTTCCAGCTGGATGAAAAGGGCCATCCATATTCACAGGGCTTGTACTGCAAATATCCTAGAATTTTACAGGAAGGGAAAGATCATATCCGGTAATAGTTAAGGAAAGACACATCCTATATGAGGAAAGATAAGGTAGGGCACTCGCACTAGTGGGGGACTTTTTTACTGGTTCTTTCTTTAGAGCCAGGGACGACAAGGATTACCCCAGGACTGAGACTGCATGTAAACTTTCTACCAATGTATTCCAAAAATGCTTGATAACAGGATCTGTAAAAGGCTTCCTCACAAGAAAAAGAAACTTGCTGTCTAACCTTTTTTTTGTATTGCTTAGTCTCTTTCAGTATTACTAAACGAATTCGTATTCTAATAGTTAGTATAAGAAGATGATAGGAATACCATATTAATAATAATGAATCTTAATTCATTAATGAACACTCAATATAGGAAGATTACGCCTGTTTTGGATCTATAACTTGCTTGCCTAAAATCATTTGATGGAATAGGCTAACTCTAAGGCTTTATCAAAGGAAGCTGGCTTGCTTGGAGAAGGCTTGCAACAGGCCCACTGCGGAAAGGCCTAGCTTACTTGCTGTAGCTAACTAACTTGACTCTGAGAACTGTGATAATAACAGGCTTACGCGACTGGCCATGATTCCAAACTCCTCACTTCCACTAGCAATTCCGACAACAGATGCGTTAAATAGCTGCCGATTCTTCTCTTTGATTGCAGCTATCTTTCTAAACAGGAGAGAATGAAAGAAAAAAACCATAAACTCACTTTATTCTGGGATCTAGGCTCTCTTCTATATAGAAGAGAGATCGGTGAAGGGAGCTTTAGGGAAATTTTGTGCTATTTGCTATCAATAAGTTAAAATAAAATAGAAATCCCAGCAGTGAAGTAAGCGGGGGGTTATTCACTCTTCTTTTTTTTTTTTCAGCTCAGCTCTTGTGAAATGGTCTCCGTGGTTCGCTTGCCCTTGTGACTATCTATCTATGTTGGTGAACTTTTGCAGATTCTTCACTCTTGCTTTCGTGGGAACAAGAATAGCTATGGTTTCAGAAGCTGTGAACTCTTCTTTCTTCTATCACCTGTAGGCGAGTGAGTGACCAATAGTTTTCTCCGCTCCTGAATATCCCTAAGGGAGGAAGCTCATCTTACTAGTTAGGATTTGAAGATCACCCCTTCGAAAGCACTAGAAGTTCGGTGTGAATAAGAAAGTGTTAAGTGAGTTTTCCTGGAACAGATGATTCGTTATGTTGACTTTACTCCGCTACGCTCCAGACTCTCTCGAATCTTTCTCTTCTTCCCTCCCCTTAGCCTTAGGGGAGCTAAGCGTCCGTCTTACGACTGTTCTGGATCTATTACCTGCATGACAGGAATATTAAATAGACATTCAATCAACGGGGAGCCTCTTCCTACCCTAGTTTATTGGCTCTTAGGTCGGTGAAACTTTCCCTATAGCTAAAGTCAAGCCAGTTTTTTCTCTTAATATCTTTCCATTTTTGATTCACAAGGCTACGGCTATGCTCCTTTTAAACTCTATCAAATAGTGTATCACATGAAAGCAAGACTTTCAGTCTCCCTAGCGGATTCTAAAACTTTTAAAAAAGTAAGAGCGGGCGAGAGCTTGTTCCAATCACAAGTCCTACTAAGAGTCGTTTAGCTTTAGCAAGTCCGAAAAAGCTCTTTCTATCCAATCTATTCTATGTGGGAGAGGTAAGCAAGATTTTGATGTGCCTGAATCAGGTTTATCAATGTTAGCTGCTTGGAGCTTTCTCTATACCAACATTGAACTGCCCTGCTTTCATCTCTCTTTTTACAGATAGGGAAGAATGAAGAAGGTAAAGGTCATTTTAGAGAGACAGAATGCTATGAGCTTCTTTCTGCTATTCTACATGCTACCGCTTTGAAGCTTCCGACCCGAACGTACAAGTTAATGAAAAAGATTCTAGGGATATTGAAAGGATGAAATTGAAAGTAAAGTAAGCAAAGGGCTTAGCGGATTCCCCATGATTGGGGGTAGGGGCAAGCATTGTGGATAAAAGATAAGATGTTAGAATGCAATTCCCAGAGAAAGACCACTCTTTTCTCTACTTGTCTGGACTGGTGAAAGTCATCCCGCAGAATGAGTTGGTAGAGACAGAGTCTCCTTGCCTGGGCTTGACAACTCATTCCTCTACCTGAACTATTATTTTATGCTTTCTCAAAGGAATTTCTTACTTACTTGATAGAGTAAGGAAGGAAAAGGCATTTCATTTCTGACCTGGGGAATCTCCTCCAATTGCCTTAGCTGATGGAAAGATGCTTACTATGATTCTGTCTAGGCTTCGTCCTTAGCCACACTTTCGTGGTAGAAGCAACAATGCTTTTATTCTGGTGTGCTGCTATTGATTAGTGCCCTATCTAGCCCGTGCTAAGACAAAGGACTTCTCTTTCCACTTCTAATATTTGGAATCAAAAGCAAAGAGCTCCTTCCCATTGAGACATTTTACAAGGTCGAATGGAGGGGGCCAGGATCTGTAGTTCTGTTCTGGAATCCAAACAAAGAAAGTAACTCAATAGGCAGCGAGCCTTCATCTTAGCATTCTCAGGAAAGAAAGGTTACTAAGGCAAGTGGGGAAGCAAATCACATATATAAAGAGTAGGCATCGAATGCTGCTATTGAATGCGCTGTTGTTGGTGAGTGAATAAGCGGTCTTGTCGTATCAGCTGTGATGTTATCAATTGAATCAGCAACCGCTGGTACAGTAACCGGTGTTCAAATAGCCGTTGTTGGGATCTTCTCCGCGATCTTAGCAATCGCCTCCGAAATGGCTTGAGGATCCCGGCTTTCATACGACGAACTAGAAAGATCTTTCTCTTTAAAGACACTCGAATTCGAAAGGGCATTCAGTACGGATTCAGTATCTACCCCCGCTTTTCATATTAGTCAAATCCGAGGAGGCCAGCCCAATCGCACATCCAACTGCCAAAGCCAGAAACAAGCTTTTATTAAACAGAAAAGGAATTTATTACTTACTTGATAGAGTAAGGAAGGTTAGGATTGAATTGAATTTCAAATCCCGTTCCTCTCCCTTTAGGTCGAGCTACTTCGTTCCTTTACCGCTTCGAAGTCTTTCTGTTCTTTAAACACTGTACCAACGCCTCGCTCCGGGGATTCGGCTTAGGTTACTCAGTTCCTTCCCTATGGTTTAATAAGAGCTTATCAAAGGAATTGGTGTTAAAGACCGAAAAGAATGAATTTTAACTAGTAGCGACTCCTTACACACAAGAAAGAGTGTAGGTTTCATTTCAGTCTACGGTCTCCCCACCGAAAGTCGGATATCACTGTATTCCCTGCTTTCCTCGGGAGTGAGAAGTGAATCAGGGACTTGCCATGGATACGAGTGAAATTGAGAATCCCCTAAAGGAGGTGTGGATGTCTTTGGGGAGTGCCGAAGCCATTCGGAACGGAAGAAGGAGAAGGAAAGGAATTGCTCCGGGTGATAAGAGAGGGTACACATTTTCTCAAGGAGATTGCACCTGACTTCGAAGAATGTAAGGCTTGGGCTCGGACTGCTCTTAGGACCACTGGAAGGAAGACTTCGACGTATTGGAATGGACCACTTACGGACATAGGAATGGAGACCTCAAGGGGCTATGCTAGTACACGATCGAACATCAAGAAAGAGAAAGAAGGAGGAATTGAGCCGGGCCAAGCAAGAAAGTCAACGCTTACTGGCTGATTCGCTTTCTGAAGATAGAAGGAAGCAAGAATTAGGGCAGAACTTTCTTTCCTTTTTTCCCATCATAACCCTCATGGCCTGTCTCAGGCACTTGAGTCTCCTACAGCTCTTTATCCTTACCTTACACTCCTCTATCCTGCCTACCTCACCCAAAACCCCTCCTAGGATTTTCAGTATCTAGCCTTGAGCTTGAGCCAGGCATGAGACAAAGCCTTACCTGGAGTTTCACTGAATGAAGTTAAAGAGAACCAACCGGGGTTCAGCTCGATCAACTGGGATAGGAGTTTTTTTTCTCTATCTTGCGGAAAGCCGTGGTGCACTCACTCGAAAGAGAGGGAAGAACTAAGAGGCAGGTTTCTAGTTCTTAGATGCTAGGATTCGTTGTTCCCCTTCGGGGGAGGGCGAAGTCCCAAGCTTCGGACTAGCTGTTCTGTTAGCAGGCGCTACTTCGTTGCCCTTTCGGGCGCTTGATAACCACGCGAAGCCGAGAAGAGTTTCAGGGGGAAGTATCCCCCCTCACCTCCCTCTTCATCCCTTTCTCAAAAAAACAAAGAAGGACTTGCTTAACTTAAGTTCAGGAAAAATAAAAAGGTACCCTATGAAGCCAATGCCCCTTACACGACTGCCAAGACTAGATGTAATGGAAGACTTCTTATCTTAGGGCAGAATGGACCACTGGAACTTAGTCTAAAGATGACCCTAGAAATAGAGCATAGAAAAAGAGGATTTTCATCGTGAAATGACCCTCGCTTTAAACCACATTAGGAAAGAACCAATCCAAGACTCATGGAAAGACGGACCCTTACTTGACTTCAGTAAGGACACAGTAAAAAAAAAAATCGAACCCATACGGAAATAGGCATACAACTCAAGCCACATTCCCTGGCTGGCGCTTACTTTCATTATACAAGGATAATCCATTCCTTGCTTCGGGTTACGCCAGGAGGTAGAAAAACTAAAGAAAATAGGGATGAAAAGCATATCCGCTTTTATTAGTGCCGGAAAGAGCTCTCCCTATTGCGCATATCCCTTTCCTTTATTGGGCAAAGTGAAGAAGAATACGCTTTTTGAAGGGTTGACATTCCATTAGAATAACCGCTGTTGTCTCTTTCCTGCTCTCCTCTGCTACAGAATCCGGTGAATGAAATAACCGTTGTCAAAGTAACAGCTACAGATGAATGCCCAGAATCAGCTATGCCCTCTTTTTAATAGAATAAAGAGAGACTAGGCTGCACATGAAAATGAAAAGGAAAGGGCTTACGGGGAACTGAGTGAAAGGGATCCCACTAGCGAGACTGAGAATTAGACTGGCACGACATGTCTAGCAACTGCCATTAGAACTAGCTCGAAGGAAGTGGAAGCTAACTTGAGTGCTGTGCTTTCAGGGTCTTTTGAAATCTCTAGTAAGATTTATAATCTATTAATGAAGTATGCCTCTGCAAAAATGAAATATTACCTTGCAGTCATAAGGCCAGTTATTTTCCCTGCCATGCCATGTAAGAGTGTGCTAACGCATTCAAAAGCTGACGCAGAACAAAGGAAGGAAGGGGTTAAGCGAGTGAGCTCTCATCTCAGGGCCAAAAGCAGGAATCTTTGTCCCAGTGCTTTAAGCAAACAGGTCAGAAGGCATTCTAGAGATTGGATTGGGGAAAGGGCAAAAGCCTAGTAGTTATCCTAAGAAAGGAGTATTGATCAAGGCAAGAAGATAAGCTCTCCGGGTCGGTCTTGATGCCGATAATACGGTCTTAGGTGCGAAGCTTGATTTACCTAATATGCCCAGACTCGGCAAATCAAGATAAGTACACGGGATGAAAGACAGGACAAATGCCACAAAAAGAGAAGGAATGGAATCATAGATTGAAGCTTAGGCAAGCCCCTTGAGACTGACTAAGTAAGGAGCAGCGGCTGCCCACTCTGCCTTTCCTTCTGATGAGGATTCGAGTGTACTAACTAAGGTGATCTCTTTCACTCTCTTTTCAGTTTATCCATCCCACAGTGAGCAATTCCCGATCACTCGAAAATAAGTCTCTCTATCCAAAGGGGTTGGAGTCGTTCTAGAGTGAGAAGCAGAATTACTTTTTTCAAATAAATAGATACTTTATGATAAGCCCACCCAGCGAAAAGAGTGGCTCTCCGGCAAAAGTACAACTACTATAAGCTCCCCTTTTCCTCGCTAATCTGGCTCTTATCCTTACATAGAACTAAGGCGATAAAAGTCCCTTTCTTCCACTCCTGCGGCATGAACACGCTCCAACTTTCATTTCAAGTAGACAAGGGCAATGGAATGGTATCACTAAAAAGAAGAAAGTAGGGTAGACAAAGTCTCCGGTTTAGGCTTATGCTTTGTCAGCGAACAAGATCGATTTCTTTGTTTATGTCGTAAAAAAGAAAGCGTCTTTTTGAGACCTTTTCTGATTGAACATACGACGGTTGGAAAGGTATTATTCAAATAACATCTTGAAAAGGCGAACCCTAGTCCCGCAAGCTGCTATTCCGACATAAGGTTAGAGCACCAACTCTTATTCTTCCTTTCATTACGAAAGAAAATCTCTCGTGGCATTTGATTCTTCTCATGAAGACATGGCATTCATTCGATGAAGCAGATTCTATGGTATATTCTCCTACTTTTTAGTACTCTTACTCCTGCTAATGCTGCAGGAAATCCGCTCTCTTTACCAGCTTACTCTCGAAGAATAAGAGGGGCTGGGGGATAGATTATTCTATCCCTTTTCTTTCATATAGGCGTAAAGGCAAAGGCGCGGATTCTACTATTATACTATACCGAGCTTGGCATCTAGATCGATTCCCAACAGTGCTAAGCTAGTAGCCTTTGTGCAATCAGCCCTGCTTGTCTTCACCCTAAAAGCCTCTTCTCGAAAGGCAGCTCCTGAGACTAGTGCAATTCGGTAATCAGCTAAAGGCTAATAAAGGAAGGTCTCTATTCCTTGCTTATAGTTATAAGGCAGGGGAAAGAAAGGCAGCAGAAATAAAAGCAATGGCGAAAGACTGGCTTTTAGGACTAGCTGGAGGGTAAAGCTAGCTTACTGCACTCTTAAGGCTTGACCTATAATCAGCTTTAGCTCGTTTGGAAGGCAACAGGTAAGAATAGCGCTTTAGGCCGTGAGCACGTTATGCCCGTTATCACTCTTATACGCGCCCTGGAGAACTCTTGGGAGGACTGAGATACATCCGATTGTTAGAAATCCTAGTATACTCTTAACTAGCTATTAAGAGTCTTAGAATTGATAGGCCCTAGCCTAGCCTTTATTCTAGCCTGCCTTATACTCAATAACTGCCTTGCTTGAACTAGCTTATTCGCTGGCTTGAGATAGAACTACTTAAATAGGGCTGGGCAATTCCAAGAGTGAAGGACTCGGGCTTACAGGCTTTGTTTAGTCAAAAGCCCGCTGAAAGCTATAGAATTTCTGATACTATAGCTCGTTGAGAAAATGCTTTCTTTTAAGCAAAATGAGACTTTCGAAAATAGAAATCTAGCGCCTTTCTCAATGGGTCCTCGGGAAAGTGGTCAATTGGCTTCGTTGAATCGCTTCTTAAAATAGAGATTCTGTTTAGCTCATCGGGCTGGAATATGTACATCGATATGTCGCTCCTACCAATCTCCCTTGTTCTTGAAGCTCTCGCTTTCCCCCCTATCTAATAAGGTAAGTTGCCCCTGCCAATGAAATCCAATCTGCAGGCACACCTCCCTACGTGTCTGCCGCTTTATCTCTACCATATTCATTCCACGCTTTTTGAGGACTTTATAAAATAAAAGAAAGGTATGAGAAATAAAAAAAAGGAGTTGAGAATGGCTCATTGAAAGGAAGATCTCTGGGAGCCTTCACTCGTCAACCTAAAAACAGGAAGAAGTTCGTCTTGAAGATGAAGACGGAGGGAGGATGGGAATGAGGTGCAACCAGCGATCAGGAGGGCGTTAAGCCTTGCCTGACTTCCCGCCAGGCCACAGAAAGAGAAGGAATGGAATCGGATCTCAGTGAATGCCCTCAGTCTGCTTTGCTCCATCTAAGGCTAGGGCTAGGCACTTCATCTCCCCAACAGCCTTTTCTTCTTCATGTGCACATTTGAAAACAACCTATTGGCTTCAGAGTTTTCCTTCCTAGCTGCCCAGATCTGATGCACGTGGAAAAGAAGCCCTTTATATTATATGCAAAAAAGCTCTTCGGATTCACTTGCTATTGGCTGGGCTACACTTTCGTGCCTTAGGTCAATCAGGTCCTTCCCTTCCCTTACTAATGCTAATGCGGGATCAGTTACTTCCGAACAGTCTATTGACTCCCGAACAGCTCCATCTGTCCATGAATCCCCTTCTGCTTCCCTTTGTGGCCTATCCCAGACAGCTATGGAAGCTGCTAGCTACCTTCTTACCATTCTTTAGTAGCCCGAGATGAGTTCGACACCCGAAGGAGACAGATAAAGCCCTTCCAGAGATTCATGTGAAACCTGTTCTTGCAAACAGCCTACTCATGCAAAGATAAAATTTCCCATCCCCTGCACGAGATTCGACAGTTGCTCTAGAAATAGTAAATGCCGATCTTCCTAGCATTGCCATCTTATTATACGATGCATTAAACCTCCTCTTGTGATAGCGGAGACCCCTGCTAACTCTTGTTTTCCTGCCCAAGCCTTCTCGAGCCCTTTTGATTTGAGTCATATAATGCCCTAGGCCTTCGATGAGACTAAGTTGTCCCTGACATTCCACCCGTCTTTCAGGGTCGATAGCTCTAAAAAGTTCCGACTCTCTCTTTCTATATGCAAAAATTGGAATCACCTACTCGGTACGCCCCTTCTGGCACAACACACACCCCCACTCACAAGAGCACACCACTTCTGGGGCGATTGATCGATTCTCCCGTTGACTCGAATTCTTCCTTCCCGAAGGATACCTTAACCATAATAATAGAATCGTCGAGCACTATAATCCGACGGACCGACCTAGTGATAGAAAGAGCAGCTCGCAATTCGTAACTGGCGAGCGATCGATTGGGGATTGAGTGCCTTATTAGAAAAGGCCGGGCCGATGGGTGGACTCAATATCTATCAGTACTCGCGATCTGGGTAGTACCCAAGTCACTCATAAAGCCTCTACATTGAGGGCTGACGCGCCTGCTCTACGTGAAAAAGGGGAAGTCCTTCATGTCGGCTTTGAATTTGCTAAACGCGGTAATGGCACCCCTATAAAGCTTGAGTCCCGTCGTATGATAGCTACGTTAGTGAATTTCACCGCTCGATCTTTCTTTCTTCAGAACGAGGTCCGAAGAAGCTCAGGAGGGGCAGGGGTGGCGCCGGTGACATGTCCCTCAACATTGTGTGTGGGCTCGAAGAGCATTGAAAACACCGCTTAAAAAGACGCGATTTACGAAAGAACAAGAACAAAGAAGAAGCGGGGAAGCCTTATTCAATCAACTACAATAAGAAGAAGGACAGGCCTGCACCTAGGAATAAATCCAAAACGTCGAGGGATCGGCTTGGCTCACAACCTATTATTTATATTACACAATTAGTTGTGGACATAGTAAACCTCCTACTAAGAGAGGGAGACCCATCCCCAGGAAAGGGGAAGCTACCTACCCTTAAGAACTAGGAGCACTCTTAGGCGATCCTGCTTATTCACGTGAGCAAACTAGATCCCGTGGGGTAGAAAGGGCGGACCCTTGGCCTTGGGGACAAGAAAAAATGGCGCGAATGAGCAAGCAGCCTTCTTTATTGAGCGGGAAGTACAGGAAAGGCCCTGCTAGGTCTAGACTAACAAAGCCCAACCAACCCGCCTTTTTCATTAGCTGCTGGAGAAAGAAAGCGTAGGGTGTGGTCTCTCAATAGACTCAATTAGGTAGTCCTGGGGCGAGACCCTCTTAGCCGAGCTCTTTTATTATATTAATAGATCCGGGCTTGGGGTACCTTTATCTCAACTTTCAGTACAGGGCAGCTATCCATAGCCTACCTAACAACAACCCGAACCACCCCTATTTATTAGTTATTAACAGCAGAGCCCCGGAGCTCGGAGAGAGCTACTACTAACAGCTGCAAGCGAGAAAGAGCCGGAAGAGCTAGTCGCCTGAGTCTTGACTGGGACTTTTACCCTAGCTGGGACAATCCAAAATTGGGCCAATCAGCAACCGGCACCACGTATGGAGCGGTAAGAAATGAAGGGCTATCTTTACTCATGGGTCAAGAACAAAGGGAACGAAGGATCCGTAGGCAAATCTCTACTTATATAAATGAATGCGCGAGCACGGACGCAAAAGCAAAAGCTGCAGTATCCTCACTTCTTATCTTAGGAGAGACAGTAGGCAAAAAATGAGTAGGCAAGATCAAGCCCCTCAGTCAAAGGAGTGAAAGCAGCTTGGAACACAACCGAGGAGAAGGAGATCCTAATACGAGACCGGAAAGTCTTAGCGTCAGTTTTGGTACCGCCAGGGTTCTTGTTATTTCAATACCGTCATCGTAGCGAGAGGAATAATAGAAGAAAGCTCCATCGATCTCGTTTTTAATGCGACCCATGGATCAGAAAATACCTAAGAAGAGCGATTCCGTGGGCCTACTTTCCTTTCCGAGTAACTGACAGTCACAAGACTTGGAAACGACCAAAAGGGGAAATTCCTATTCGTCCATCAATAAGAGGAACGTGAGGCTATCGGTCCACTAATCATATGGAATTTCATCCCAAGCCAGCAACTGAGAAAACAGCGGATCTTGGTGCTACTGTCGCAAACCCAGAACATTTAAAGCTGGGTGGCGGTGATAAAGAGGGGTCATGCATTTACAGAATTCCTCATTGGTCTCGCAGCTCTACCACCGATCCAAAAACCACTGGGAATTTCACTTCAAAGGTGGGTTCCCGGAAGGGATATTGAATGCCATACATTTTTTGTTATCTCTGCAACTCTTACTGCCGCTGCAACAGAATTTAGTTGAAAGCTAACCGTCCCAATCAACTCGATCCACGCCTTCCCTTCGGAAATCTCATGTTGCATTGGGCCCCTTCGAACTCTGGATATATCTCCCTTATGGTGCGTGCCGCGGTGTTCTTTGACGCGCTTTCTTTCTTGGCTACAGCGTGATAGTGGAACCCGCCATTCTCATGCATTTCCCTTGAAACCACTACGGTTTTACACCTGAAAGTAGCTACCAATCTTTTACAAACTTCCTCCTGAGAAAGATCCCGCGTGAGATAGTGTTACTGACACATAAGGCTTCAGCGTGCTTTTCGCCAGTTGCTTCTCTTTTCTTTTCGTTTCATCCGTCCTTTATCTCTCATTCGATATCAGTTCTCCTTTAATCCTCGGAGTGTACTCTCAATTGAGACTTTTTATGCCTCAAAATAAGGGCTAAGCTTCAGTGAAAGAGATTAGGCCTCGGGCCGCCAGTGGTCCATCTTTATTAAGATAAAGATCGGCTTCAATCCATTCTTTCATTACTTCCTACTTTCTTTGTCTTTATTAGATAGAATGCCATCAAATCATAGTAAGTCGGCTATCTCACTGTGAAAGGCAACTCCTAGCTCTAAGAACCAATCTGACTCTTGAAGAGCAGAAAGCTAGAATTCAAGTGAAGGGGAGGGAGCAGCTTCAATAGCTTTGGCTGTGAAAACTCTTGGTCTTGGAGCATCAGTGTCATCAGTTCACCCAAGATCGGCAGGACAAATAACGACTAGGTTTGTGCAAGAAAATCTTCTTGCGTGACGATCAAGGGAAAGAGTTGAAAAAGAAAGAGATTCATTAGCTATGGAATCTGACAGGTATCGGTATTAAACAGAGAGGGCTATTCACAAAGCATTCTGTGATGCGCTCCGATCCGAGGGGAAAAAGTCTCGGGCTTAGAGGTATGGATGGAAGGCTTGCCTACTGCTTTGTATACAGCCAGTGGTGTCCTCCCTCATGCTCTATTCCTTAGCCTAAGCCTCAGAGGCGGGGCCAGTTCGACTGTACCAGAAAATGAGGCTTGCGCCGAATCGAAAGACTTTGGACATGAAGCGCCCTCAAGCAAGGGGCTATTAGACGATCGAAGATCAAGCAAGCGAAGAAAGTCAAATCAATCAGCTACTTTATTCACTATCCCAAGAAAGAAAAAGAAGTAAGTATGAGCTGCTTCAAAGGGATATTAGGCCCTGACTGAACTGATAGGATGGAAATTCTTAGGTAAGGATCAAGCCTACGACTTAAAGAAATGATCGATCGGGAACCGAACCATGAGGGTCAGGCTCTCAAAGAACAAAGATATAGGGCAATGCTGCTTACACAATCACACCAACATTCCCTGAGAAACCAAGACTCACACTTTCAACAAAGCGAAGCAGACAGACTGGCCGGACTGCGGACGGGATAGGATGTTAAAACAAGTTAGACAATCAAAAGGAAATATGAAAAGCAAGAAGCAAATGGGCCAAGCAAGAGTCAAAGAGAGTACGGAGAGCATTCCCTTCAGGGACGAAGCGAAGACACCCGAAGACACATTCAAGTTCTTGTCTTCCACTTTTACCTTTGATCGTATTTAGGTTGATCATTAGAAAATGTGGAAAAGGTGGTCATAAAAGTGGGTTGTCAGTAATAGAATTATTGGCTTCCTGACTCCTTCTTTAGCTTTACGGTTTAGACTAAGGCCCCTAGTAAGGGGGAATGCCAAGACACACGCAAGCACATCCCCGAATGGTGCTCCATCCGGAAAGCCCATTTCCTCACTTCCAAGAGAGGACCGAATAGACCACATAGGGTAGGGGAAACTACTATACGCAATTCATTTCCTACTTTACCTACGATGGATGGACCACTATCAGACTGAAACCGAGAGCAAAGAGACTGGACAGCCCCAAAAGCTTTTTCTGATGGAATGCTAAGGTACGGCTACCAAAGAAAGAGCCAGGAAGGAATCGAAAGCTAGAACGGAAAGCATTTCCCCTTTCCCGAATAAGAGAAAGGCTATGGCAATAGTAAGAAAACTGCAAGCACATAATCTCGCTATACGAATGGTTCTCCACCCGCAACCACATCCCCTCGATATATCCTCGATCTCCTTACCAACTGAGAAATATCAGACTCGTAGGACGGAATGCAAGACTGACACATACGAATTCCCCTCCTGGGGGTGGGCCCTTTAGACCAACTTAAGCTCAGGACGAAATGGAAAGCATGGAAAGCGGGAAGACTGATAAATAGCCAAAACTCAAGGAAATAAAATGCGCCAAGCAAAAATCAGGAATTGAGCCGGATCCGCAGTTAAAAGAAAGAAAATAAAAGGCTTCTACCAATAAAATAACCGGACTCAGGGATTCCAACAAAAAAGAAGGAAAAAGGCATTGCCGCTGACTATAAAGGCTAGGGGGTATGATGCTAGACCTCTTACATACGCTCTCCTTACCAGCTGACCGACTGGACGCGAGACATAGTCCGCCCTCAAGAAGGATTGATTCCCCTAGGGGCTCTTTCCACCAAGAGAAAGTGAGGCAGCAAGAACGGGAGTTAGGTCAAAGCCCTACTAGGAATGGAATGCTTTACGGACATTACAAGATTCATCCTTGAAGCCAAGCTTTCCATTAAGTACTAAAATGAAAGTGTAAGGATTGAAATAGCAATGAAGGCAACCCCTTCTCTGATTAAAGCATAGGGCAATGCTTACACACACGCAGACACATACCCGTGCTCTGAGTCCCTTTACCCGAAAGAAGGGAAAGCTGGAAGGCCAGGTAAGAACTCATACAAAAAGGAATAGGTTTTAGATCGTGAACCAGAAATGTTGAGCAACTGAACTACCGGAAAGAAAAGAAGAAGATTCACGAAGACTTATAAAGCTAGCTAACAGAATGAGATCGAGTTTCTATTGTTCCAGGTCTATCCCCATTCGCCGATGCTTTCTTTCTAGGGGCTTTTTCTAAGCCCCCGAGTGGGCCTGCAGGGAATCAATCAATACCTCCCAAGCGTCTAACCTGTCGTAAAGAAAAAACGGCTTAGAAAGGCCGCGTATACAGCGCACATAAAGATGCAACGCATGGAAACTGGGGACCTGGTCCAAGTCCCACACTTCACCCTGAAACGCGTGGCGAACTCGAAAGAAAGACTAGTCGACCTAATGGATTTTTTGGTCAGAGACCTCAACCCCAAGTCGGCTAATGAGCTCTCTCTTCTATATACTTCAGCGACTGTCCGGTGCCCTATCACTATGACTATGTCATCACCAAGGATGGCGTAGCAATAGTACTTGACAACAGCCTTATTTGCTTTGCCGTGATTCACACCAAAAAGTGGTGCAAGGAAAAGAGGGCCCAAGATCCTTAACTTAAAGGCCCATGGGTTGGCCTACTGAGTAACATAGAAAGCGGTAAGTGGCAGACTGAAGTGAAGGTCGTAACAAAAGACCTCTCTTATACCACGTAACCGAAAGAAAAAAGCTTTACTTTTTCATATGTACCATCACTGGCGGGATCAAAGCCACATTAACCAATCATGCAGAGGTTGTTGAAACATCTGGACCGCATAGTTATAAATAGCAACCACGCAGATCTTGTCTCAACCCTCCCTAACTCTAACTAGAGCCAAGCGTCCACTAATTCCATGAACGAAGGGAAGGGCATTTTCATTTTGATCCAAAACCCCGGGAGCTGGACCTTTCAACGGAAGATCTTTCCCTCCACATCGGCGCACGTGCATTGATCAGCCCGGACTGCCTTTCCCAGTTAATCAGGTGCAAAGAAGGATCATAGTCTTGGAACTGACAATGCCGTAGGTTAGGTCTATGCCTTTTCTCGATTGGAGGCTAGAAAATATAAGGAGGACACCCGCAGCTCCTCATCCTAAGATGAAGAGGGGAAGGGAGAAAGCAAGGGAAAGTTTCCATCCTGTTAGTGGAACTCTTTGCTCCTACCATTCGTTCTCAGTCCTCTACCTAGACATTCTCGGAATTCAATTACTCTTTGAAAGAAGCCTGCTTTACTTTACTATAGAGCCCTACTGAAAGCTGCATAAACGTCTATTTTTTTTTATAGTATATATTCATAGTAGAGATAAAGGCTATTCCATTGATAGCACAGGGCTCTTAGACAGAGCCTAGGTTAAAGATGCCCAACATCGAAAAATGCAATTTTTTAAAAAAGCCTAACTCTGTCCTTCGCCTGCTAACTCTTGCTCCATTTCCAAACACACTTTTTGCTATTCCCCGAGGTCAAGTTCACCTATTTTCAATGCCAGCAATCCCCTAAGGGAATTCGCATTGGCTAATTGGGATGTTGAGTCCCCGGGCAAAACACAGTAGATTTATGTGTTCTAAAACTTGACTGATAATCCAATAGTCTGGAGAGATAAATGGATGCCACAAGTACCAGTCCTATACCGTTGCCGGGATTCTCCCTGGGGCATCTTTTTAGGGCTATGGGGCGGCATCAGTTATGCACCAACAAAGTTTCGGCGGCAGCTGAGGTCATTAGAGTTCATCCCCATGACGCATGCTCTAAGAAACTGGGAATTCACTTAAGGGGACCAAAAGAGACGGCTTATATAGTCCGAAAGGTAATCGACTTGTGGAAGGAAAGTCAGCGGATCAAGACAAGTCGATAGACAAAGCAGACAACCCGCACCTCTATGGCAAGCCACTCGTAGTAAAGGTTTTCTAAGCTCTCATGTCTGAAGACCGGAGTTATCGGCGCCTATGAAATTGTAACCCCAATCTTATGTGGTCGAAAGCAAAGCCGGGAATGAAGTCTCACATTCAGGATGGTCGACCAAGACATCCTCCTTGGCTGCCGAAAATGAAAGGCTTCAAGTGCATCCAGCAGGAATCGAACCTACGAATTTGCCCCTTTATTAGGTTGGGCGCTTTAACCATTCAGCCATGGATGCAAAGAGACTCAGCGAGTGAACTAGGTTTTGGTATTCCTTCTCGAGCTTCTATTTCTTCCGTTAAAGGAGATTCGAGAAAAGATGGAATAGGAAGACGTGTTTCCAGAACGAACAAGATACGGGTTGAGAAGGGGGAGTTAGCAAAGTTAGACAAGATTGGAATGGGCATAGGAACATGTATGGATGTACCAGATCGGCTAATGCTCCCAGGTTGATGCGATGTATTCCACCAGTTGACTGAAGACTTGATTATTGGTATATCGATCGGTCCAGCACGGATTGAAATAGGAGCCGGTTCGACAGGAAGCTTTTGAAAACACAGTGCACCCAGGTAAATAAGGAACGAGATGAATACAGAGGTTAAACGAGCATCCCACACCCAAAAGGTGCCCCACATAGGTCTTCCCCAAAACCCCCCAGTAACTAAGGTAAACAACGTAGAAAAAGCACCCATTTCTATACCGGTTCCGGAAGAGCGAAGAAAAAGGGGATGTTTTGTTAATAGGAACAAGAAAGTGTTTATAGCCGTAGCGATATAAACAAGAATACTCATCCGAGCCGCAGGAACATGTACATACGGAATACGAGAATTTCCACCTTGTTGAAGATCTAGTGGTGCTACCCGAAGACTTAAATGAATAGCCATCGCTGTTAAGAACAACCGAAATCCAATGAGAATTTGCGCGTAGCTTCTGGTCTTTGACATCAAAAAAGAAGGTTGTAATAACGAAACGGACATGTGCGAATTTGGTCCTAGCTAGTGAAACAAGAAAGACATGGATCTATATTCAATACGCAATCAAAGGATTTCCCCCCAAAAATCGAAGATTTTTGGCCTTGCTTTGTTTTCGCTCTGCTCGTGCGTGGCACTCCTTGCTCGCGGAGCGGCATACCGAAAAAAAAAGAAAAGGAAAATATCTCGTCTAACTAAAGCCCCTTTCCTTTAAATAAAGGGGCAAGGGCGTGACTCTTCTTTTGCTGCACCAAGTTACTTACGATTATGCGAGCTCACCTAACGGCTTGAAAAAGTCAGGGAGAGGAACGAAGTAGCTTGACCGATAGGTTACGGGGTGGCACTCAATTTACTGTCGAGAAGGCGGATTCTGAAGTGTGTCACATCCGAAACCCGCAAATGCAAATAAAGACAGAACTCTTCTTTTCTTTTTAGACAATATTCTCAGTCATATTCAATCTCGACTTATTCAGCTAAGCCGAACATTAGACGCAAATAGAACAATGAACACTTACTCAATCTATTCATTCAACCAGTCGCCACAAGATCACTACTTACTTGGAAGTAGTTTCATGGGGATCCCCTGGCTAAGGGAGATCTATTCCATCAAGTTCTACTCCTTCTAGTTTGAGTGAGAGTTTTCCGCCCTCCTAGAGAATCTCCCAGCGATCTACTTTGAGTGCCAGTTTCCGAAAGAGTCTCTTTATCTTTAGTAGCTCTTTCTTATTCCCTGGACTACTTCCAGCTATCTATATAGGTCAAGGTTAGAGGGCAAGACAGCCAGCTAGTCTCTTAGTTATCAAGAAGACTTCTCCTTATCCGAACAGCATATATGCGACACCCCTATCCGTTGGGATGAGCAGCCGATATGCCGATCGCAGATCCGCTTTATGCTTTCCTCTTTCGGGGAGGTCTAAGAGGAGAGGAAAGGAAAATTGCTATTTCATCCGGTGCTCTCTTTCTCTTTGTAAGAGGGTTTGATGGAGGAATGCCGGGAATGAGAGATGGGGTACTGGGACTGGAGCTAGTGGTTAACTATTCATATTCATCTTCCTCACAATTAAGCCTTGACGGGAGTGAGTGCAAAGAAAAAGGTTTAGGCTTGAGGCAATATCCCTATTTTGCCTATCTATGCTATTAAAGAGAAGACCAACGCAGCTTGAACAAGATTTCCTCCCCTACTTCTCTTACTCCAGATGCGGTAATGCCGACAAGACATGAAATCAACAGGAATCGGGAAGACTAAGAAGACTTTAGGATAGCACGTGAGATCAACTACTTAGAATACGCTACCATCTGTCTTCGATTATGCTCCTTCTACTTTGAGGAGGAGATCGCTCCTTTCAGGAGACGGGATTCCACTCTTATATATGAAGATGATCCCACCACTTGAAACTGATTCAACAACAGCAATTCTTGGTCAAGCTAAGTATTCGTTCATAGCTCGCCAAGACTAGTTGCGCTTGCTTTTCAAAGGCCGTATACTGGTTGATCTGGTCTTTCCTGTGATTCAATCGATTCCTAAGAACTTACCTTACCTCTCGCAAGGAACTTCACTATCGTATAGTTGACTCGACTCGAATGCCCTCTTAGCAATTGAATCCGTAACCGCAGCTATTGAGTCTGCTGTGGGAATAAGCGCCGCAGAAGAGGCAGCTATTGACTCCGGTGCTTTAGTATCCGATGTGAGAGTATGAGTACTATGAGCTCTAAGCCTAGGCTCTGGGATGAATTACCGGTTCGAGAAGGGGAATGAAGCCCCGTTGACAACGAAAAAGAAAGGGAAAATGGCACATTTACATTCATCTTCCTCTCGAAGGGCTTACGATGCTCGAATAAGCATCCCGTCGAATCAGCTCTGAGGGCGGGAAGGAAGGACCGACGTCGTCGAGAGATGGGATTCATACCCAGCAAGCAATAGCATCCTGCTTCTTGTGACAAAAAAAATGGCATATGCATATATAATAAAGGGCTTGTTCTCTTTTCGACGGTAACGAGAAATTGAATAAGAGAAGAGAGATGGGGCAAAGAAGGAAAGAGGTGCGTCGAGAAGTTCCATACCTTCTTGATCGAGTCAATTGCCTTGCTTGTACTTACTTAAGTCGAGATTCGGTTGGTGTTAATTCTACTAAGGTACAAGATCGAAAATCATCCCTGCTCCTCGAAGTCTTTCTTCGACGTCAGAGAGTTTGATCGAGAAACCAACGACCAAAGTGCCTAGCCATGTGTAGACCGAAATGGTCTCGCGAAGCCGGTCAACGTTTGGCTAAGATCCTTTCTGAAAGCTCGAGAGTACACTAGGGGAGAGGGAGAGAAAGTCAGTAGGGGAGAAATTGTGGTTTATCATACGTTAAAAGAATCAGGGGCGTAGCGAGCAGTCTACTCATGTACGAAAGCACCTCTCTGCACTCCTTCTTTGAGAACCGAGGTTGAACCAAAGCGCACCTGCACTATTGAGCCTGACGAGATACATAAGATAATAATAGCAGGGAATGGATGCTTCTACCTATATGTTCCTAACGTAGCGAATGACATACATATATAATGTAATGATGAGATTCTAACCTACTTAATCCCCTTTCGATTAGAACTTAGCGCAAGCCCCTCAATAAGGCCTCTCCCTGTCCGACTTGACACACCCCAAGATTAACCCAATCAATACCTCCATGCGTGGTGGTAAACCTACCACTTATAAGCGCCCTTTCCGTTAATGACATGACTTCTGTCTAGAGCGAACACCCACGAATGCCTATCCTTCGTTACTATGTCTGCTTGAAAATTGATTTATTATGAGTTAAAGTCTCCGTTCTTCGTCCTGCAATCCTTAGTGAAGGGTTCGCCTGCCTGCTCCTTTTGGTGCGCTCGATGGATTTTTTTTTCGATCAAGATGTTTTTGATCCAGAGTTGGCTTTGGGTATCGATTTCGACATGGTTCGAGTGGTGACGTACTTGCTATTCGATTATGAGGTTACTTTGTTCCACAGTAAAAAGTCATTTTAGGAATGGAAGGGCATGGTGAAAAATGAATAGCTTGAGCATTGCATGAATCATAGTAGTGGGCGGGATGGAAGAGATCGAATAAATAAGAAGAGAAGCAACTATACCGGCAGGAAGTGCAGTAGGTTAAGAAGTCTCAGCACGAAAGGTAGCAGCACACACAGTTTCATTGTTGGGCAAAGCAGGACTAAGGGAATGCTTGCCTGTCTCTTCACGGTACTTATAAATCGACACTTTTATTGTACCGGGAATTTTTGCATAGATCGGATTTACTTTCCTACAAGACATGTGACATTTGATCGTTGCGGTTTAACCGGTCAGGGTCTAGCACTAGACCTTAAAAAAAATAGAAGGGCTGCACTTCACGTTGATGTCGGCTATGCGCCTTTTGCATCCGATGACTCAGTTCACGGACCTAGTAATTTAAAGTAAGGAAATTGATTACTTACTCGTGTTAGTATGGGAGCGGTCCTTTCGCGAAAACATTAGAAGCAGAGTTGGTCGCTTCCAAGGTGAATCTCGAGCTCGTGCTAATTTAATTACCCTTTCCTCCATGATAAAATAGCAAAGTCAAGGTAGCCGCTATGGGCATTATTTTTTTTGAAGCATCTACCGCCCGTGACACTATAATTAGATTGCAAACAAAGTCCGAGCATTCGATAATTCCGTCAGACTGTTGGCGAACCAAGGAGTTAAGTTGAAATGATAAAAATGTTGAATGTAGTAAATCGAGTCCAATACTTATTTGAAATAACCGCCTGATGCTTGTAACCATTTCTATTAAGTGACAACCTTAGCCATTTTACAATCTCTCATAGTGCTTCTATCAAAGGAGAAAAGCACCCTCGAAAGGCCGTCACAGGGGCTCCTACTCTTTTTCCTATGGAAAAGATTTTTATGACTGCAGGCATCCTCATACTCCTTCCGAAGCTCCTCCTCTCGCGTAAAGTATTAAAAAACATTATGGTCGACTTATTTCCTTCCTCTACCTGACGTACGAGCATCCCGAGGTTCAAGGGCTCGTGGAAGATAGGAAGTCACTTGAAAGATAGAGAACGAGCTACATACTTTATTAGATAGAACAAGATGAGCAAGTGGAAGACTTTTTCGAGTAAGAGATGGCTCGACCGATAGGGAGCTGAACAAGTTGCTTGTAACAAGGCGGAAGGTAAGGCCTGTGCTTGCTTCTAGGCTTCCTCCTTCTAATCCAATCTCGATTCAAGTAGAAGCAACTCCCCTTTATTACGGTAGAGGTAGGAGTTCGTCCAAAGGCACCTTCTTCTTTCTCTCTAAAAGAAATAGAGATATCAGACATTATGCTGTGCTTACTGAGGTCTGTCTTTATTTGTTCATCTCTCCTTCATCTAGCAAGCCCTACTTCAAAAGCCTGATTAATGTAATAGAGATTGTCATGGCGCAAAAGGGGATATGGCTTGTTATTCTCTTCTTCCTTATTCAATTCAGGATTTTCAGCTTCTTAGTTATATGGCCTTATTCCTTTGGGTGGGCGCCTTCCTATCTTTCTTTACTAGAAATGGGATTGAGTAAGCGCATTCAGCATCAAGATCGGCTGGATGGATTGGGTCCGGTCTTTTCTCAACCGGGGAAGTTAGTTTCAGTGATCCTTGGGTTACTTTCATACCAGAATCGGAATGAAACTCGTTTTTGTTGCCGGGGTCAGTTCTCTTTTCTCTTAGGTCGGGAATGAGCTATAAGGCCGAAAGCTGTCGAAGAGTACATAGGCCGATGATCTCGCTCTTAGTCAGTCTTGCTTTCCAAATCCAAATCTCCATAGGCACAGGAAAGGGAAAGAGCGTTAAGGCATAAAGTACGGATGAAGCTGTCTTCCATCTCTGGATTCTCAATTTCTGTCTTAGATCCCGAGCAGGAGTCCTCAGGTCATAATAGAGTCTAGTATGACATCGGTAGGAAGATAATGCAGCTAAGCCGAGACTTGCTTCTGAGGCATTTCAGACTTTACTTGCTCTTGCCGATATGATCTTTTCTCTTGTTGAAGAAGTGGAGTTTGCTGCTATCGTAGATAAGAGTGACGGAATGGATGGAGCGGAATCCAATCCCTGAAAGAAGAACTGCAGCTCGATTTGATTTGAGAGAAAATCTGGCAATAGCTCTAGGGCGGGTTCTGCACCAGATAAGAGAGTTGGGATTGAGCTTTCACTGTTCTCAAGGTAGCTCGTGACTCTCGTCTCAGTCTTCTGGAAATGGAAAGGTAGTTCTGTGAGCCAATTCAGTGAGCCGAGGGTGAGAATAAGCTCTTCATCTAAGCTATAAATATCTTAATATAAGACAGATCTAGGCTAGGACGAAATCTCACTTTCTTGATGTAGTTCCTCCGACTTGAATCCAGATTGCTGCCCATCTTTAGCGAACAAATGGGACTATGGTCATGATGGAATAGAACCTCTTCCTCCTCCTACCAACTCTGCACTCTGTTCACGGTTAGCTGGGAATTGAACTCTTCTTTCATAGATTGGCGAATGTTAAAAAGAAACTTGAATTTAGTCTTTATCACTCATCTTTCTATCGAAATGCTTGAATAATAGCCCAGCAACTTTCCAGGAAAAGGAAAGAAGAGCTAAGCCCTCAACTCCTATCGTCACAGCTAGCGAAACAGTACTACTAAACTCTAAGATCACATCGGCCTCGGAGAATGAAAACGCTCTTGTCTTATACCAGTTGCAAGTGGGAAGACCAGCAGCGAGGATAAAGAAAGGGCGGATAAAGGTCCGATAGCTAAATGGATGGTACTTGGCTTGGGCTAACCCGAATCTCTTTAGTTCCATCTCTTCACTCCTCATTTCACTTGAAGACCGAACATGGAAATTAGCAGCGCGTAGTCCTTCACCCCTCAGCTTACTTGCTTCCTTAAGCTATGCTATGAGTCCTAATCTCCTACTACTTTTAGTCAAACTAAAGCACCAAGAGTAGCTATTCCGACAAGAGCAGAAAAGGCACCAACATCGGTGACTAGTAGGGATTCCACCAGTTCCAGTTCAGGCATCATCCTAATCATCAGATAGGGAAGCCGGGATCCTCTACTTCCTTCCCGGAAGTGACAGAACTCTCCTTTCTTTCCATTTCGTATCTAGTTGAAAGGTAGCTTTACTCACTTTCTTTTGAGTTCGAAAAGAGCTAATTCGAATCTCGATCTCTGGCTCTGGAATCGAAACCAAGACCAACGAGCCCTCGGTCAAGCGAAAGCCTGACGACTTTGAATTGAGGATCACTAGAATCCGAAGCTCTTTCAAGTCCTCTGGGCACAAAGGAGCTACACACTACACTCTTCTTTGTATCTCTTTAGTTCGAATTTCTACTCTTAATAGTAATAGAGAGCGCAGTTCCAGCATAATCCTAATCAGACTATTGCTCGTACCTAATCACTGCTGAAACCCTCGGTGAAACTGGCTTAAGCCCGACTAAGCATAGGGATATACCTGTGAACCAAAGCGCATTCTAACTCCCTTTTAAAATAAAGTCTGCTATCAAATAGCAATCGTCTTCTGTGTGGGATGCCAGGTTGTGAATTGTAAACTCTCCGTTCCTTCTTGACTCGCCTTCAGTCTTGATGGCTGCAAGCGAAATGGCAGCTGGCTATGTGACTAGAAAGTCAGAGAGGCACGGGCAAGCTTTTAAATAGCATTCTTCTCCCCCTCAGGTCCCTCGCTTCCTCGAGAGTTGGATCTTCTGCCACATCTCCTGAGCTTTTTATGTCAGCAAGTTCCCCGGTACGAGCTCCGAAATCGATTATTCTTTGCCATTCCCATATGTTGTTAAGGTTTCGCATCGAGAAGGTAAATGTAATCCGAACTAACCCTCTTCTTATTCTTATTAAAGAGAAAGAGAACCAAGCCCAGATGGCACAGAATCGGATGATGAACCTTTCCTCGAGTCAGGAGCTTCTGCATTTGAAGCCGAAAGCATTCCGTCCGAGCTGGCTCTTGCCAGTGAAATCGATACAGTTTAAGATCCCCGGGGATCTTTTGGCTTCCTTGCCTCGGCTCATTCGGTTCCTTTCGCCACTTCCCTCTCGTCAGAAGCTATCGTCCCTTCTACCCTTACGACAAGAGAATCAATGGTACCGGAGTCGTGAGCAAGAACCGATTCTTTAACATCTTATTCAACCTCTCCTCAGCTTACTGAACTGGATTGGTTAAAGAACTCTCTTTCAAGTCCCTGATTCACTTCTCACTTCCGAGGAAAGCAGGTTTTACAGTGTTTCGGTGTCGAGACCGTAGACTGCTTATTGTGTTGAAAGAGGAACTCACACTCAAAACATAGCTTTTAAACTACTAACGGAAGCTATCAGACTAGGGGATCTTTTACCGTTACCGCTCCGTGGGCTTCATCTGTTAATCTGTTACTAGCCCGCCTCTGTTCATCGAAGACCGCTAACTAAACTCTTTATTGATTGTGTTTACAGAGTAGCTTCTCCTTACAACTCTTCCTTTCCTGCGCAAGCGAAGCGTCATAAATGCTTGGGTTTGAAGATAGAGTTAGGAAAGTAGCTTGATTGGTTCAAATCCAATTCGTGAGATGGCAGTGATCTATAATAGAAAGAATTCTTCTGCAGCTGATCCCGCGGTAAAAGATTCTCTTTCAACCGAGGGGCATTAGTCAATCAATGAAAAGGAAGAAGTAGTGTAGTTCAAGAAGTAGTTTGGCTTCCATTCCCGAGTATTGGTTTGGAGTTGACCCAGTAGCAGGAGTTGAACACAGCTGATATTGATCCGCTGCTACATCCGCTTAAAGATCTGTTGCCAGTTCCGATCGATGGGATAGGCGTGAAGGCCAATCATTCCGTTTCCCTCGAAAATGCCGGAGATGTTCTCAGATGCTCTTAGATCGGGGGTTGAGGTGGCATATCATAAGGAGTAGCCAGTTTCGAGAAAACCGAAGCTAAGGAGAAAGAGAACTACTCGACTAAGAAGTCAGTGTTGGAGGGGGACTAATCCCTCTCTTCTAGCCAATGCCAGGGAAAGACTTTCTAACCAAAGAAGCTAAAGTAAAGAGAAGTTACAGAAGTACGGAAGTGACAGAGAAGTCAACCTTCTTTGCCAAGGGACTTAACTATCTGCTCTATCTGATACTGAACTAGATGCCGCAAAAGCCCCAACTCTGGCTCAAGAAAAGAAGGGGTATCCATGAGATGAGTGCCCGTAAGTCGTTTCGTTGAGTTACGGATGTGCTCCCATCTCTTTCTTTAGGGGCGGTGGAAGCTCGACTAGGAAGGTTTTGAGGGAAAGAGAATAATAGATCGACTTAGAGCGGTAAGCTTATTCTCTGGTTTCAATATCAAGAGTGTTACGCAAACAAAACAAATAAGGGATATACACTTGGGGACGAGACCGACTAAACGGATTGGAAATGCAGCTCAGTCAAGAGATTCGGGTTAGGCGAAAATGGCATATCCAGGGCACGGCGCAGAGGATGTTCCGGTATTGTCAAAATAAGATAAGAACGAGGTGGCATTGGAGTAAGTTATAATTTCAATTGAAGAAGAACTTGAAGACTAGGCGCCAAAGACAGGGGCTCTTCAGAAGGCTCAGGTTTAATAACAGAATCTGAATCAGTAGCTTTAGGTATAGGGATTCCGGTTCTAACTAACAAATAAGGTAATGGGGTAGACCCATTCAACAAGATTCGAAGATGCTCTAGGTAGAGGTTCGAAGAGACTGAGCCAAGTAAAGAGAAATTGTCCGGGCCAAGAAAGCAAGCCGGGAAGGCATAGAGTCGCCCCCAAGATGAAAGGGGATTGGTGGCATCGGTGCCCTTCATTCATTGGATATAACCCTCGAGCTCTAATCCAAAGTTCTGCCCTCGACCTTTAACGACGGGACAACAAAGGACATTTAACCGAAGAGCACTAGACCAATAGACCCAGTTACACGGCTAAAAGGAAAGCGCTCGGCTCGAACCCTTCTCATGGGATCGGCTTACCTCACTTTCAAGCATCCACTGGATCAGAGATAGAGATCCTTCTTCCTTTAGCGGCTGAGAACAAAGAGTAATCCCAATCCCTGAACTACGTCCAACCTTCGGTCCTTCTGAAGCCGAGAAGGAACTACTTCTTTCAATCCGCCCGGCACTGCTCCTCAAAACCATGCTAGTAACCTTCTAGAACTAAGCTAAAGAGAAGGGAGGGACGGGATACTGACTAGCTCGTCATCCTCCTCAAAAACAGTCTAAAAGCAAATTGATTTAGGGTAAAAAGACACCTTGGCCGACGTGGGCGGTGAATACCCTTGGATGAATACCATTGATGGCAACTATTTCGTTGAGTTTGGTGTCTAGGCAGAGGGTCTTTAAGGCATGATAGAGCTGTAGCGAGCAAGCACCGGTGCGGCAAACTGACTGTGATTGAATAGCTATCCTTTCTAACTACAGGGCAAGGCCACCAAGCCATATGCGGGAAGACTGAACTGGACTGAGATTGCGGGAACACTCCATGAGACAGTGGGATTGCGCCATCACTTTTAATTGCCTCTACGAGCTGCGAGGCAGATTGAACGCTACGCCCTTGGATGACAATCTTTTCCTTGGAGAGATCTTGTACATCCAACTCCAGATGCCGAAGTTTTCGCAGGGTGATCAAATTGACTGAGGAACCTGCCAAGATTCTATTGATTGTGCTTCCTTGGCTGGTCCATGTGACATACAGAGGACGATTATGCTCCGGCGTCCCTAATAATAGGTCGGCGTCTCTAAACGTCACTCCAGCCATATAATCATCATATAAGGCTTCCTCCGTCGACTCTTCTGCAAAGAAAGCCCAACCCTCCTCTCACTTTACTTTAGCCGAGAGATCTCAATCTCCTTGAAAGAGTGAGGTGCATTGCCTTGACTGCTTTCATTGCCCGTATCCGGACAATGCCACCCCGCGCATAAAACTCTTGACTATATTAGCATTAGCTGCTTATCCCCTCCTCAAGCCGGATTTATACCGTCCCTTCCCCAAAACCTTAAGTCAGACTTAGCTGCATTGTCTCGGATTCGCCCCTATCCTCCGGTTCTTTTCTTAGCAGCGCATCTTCTGGTGTCGGAACACCGGGTGTTCTCATACCCAACAGACTGAGCGGCATTGCCACCTTCCAACTCTGCTTTTAGTTCTGTCCCTTGCATTGAATTAACCTCTTTAGCCTTTCCGAATAGACTTCAAAGACAGCCCCGCCGAAACTGCTTAGTCGAGAGATGTTCCACACCGCCCTATTCTCACTCCACCCTCTCTCCCGTGAAAGATGAAGATGAGAATTTTCCCCTTCCCCCGGGCGATACAAGGGATGATTCTCTTTCTTTCTTCACTCCCCCTCTCGCTGCCGCTCGAGTGTTGCCACCCCACCTCTCATCTCACTCAACTCTTACTACTATTGATACTCACCTTTGACTTCTCCCTTACGGAATAATCCAATATCAATACCAATGGAAGGAATACATCTATAGCTATGACTAATCTCATATGATATCACTATCAAGTAAGTACATATAGACTAAGTAAGGAAGATAGAGTCTATTGATTTAGGAAGACGTGGTAAATAAGCCCGACTGTAGGAGGGTAAGCCCGCAGGGTAAGATATCCTTCTTCTCTTATTTCTCCCCTCCTTCCCCCTTCCTTCTTAGTTCGAAAGAGTCAAAGAGAATCTAATCTTTTCGTGTA